TCTCCCCGGTCGGAATAGGTGGGTCAATTCCTTCCCTTAGAACCGTACTTGAGAGTTTCCTACCTCATACGGCTCAGCATTCAATTCTTGTCTTGTCCCATTTTTTTTTTATTTACCCTATCTAATTGAATGAGATTTCTCATAGGTATATCCCATTTTGCTCGGGTTAACTAAAAGAGGTTAATTACATGAGTTTCAAACTTGAATATTGATTACTAATTAGTTTTTTTTTTAGTTTTATCTTTTCTCCCACCTTCAAAAAAATAAAGCATAAGTATTTCCACTCTCGCTAGAATTTTCTGAAAGTTAACTATCTCGATTTCATAGAGAAATATAGAATTTTAGAAAAAGACTTTTCTTCATAATAAAGAAAAAAAGACTTACTATCTTTGGGATCTGATTCTACACCGCTGCTCAATCCCTTAGGGGATCCACTTTATTACATAAGTGGATTCCTAACTTTTATCTTATATTATAATAATAAATATAAGTAAGTAAGCAGTCCTTATTGTATCGGTCCAAAACCTTACCAATTGATCTTTACGGTGCTTTTGCTATCAATTAGATCCTTTATCCATAGAATAAAGTATCTAGGCATATCTATTTCTTCATACTTCGACTTCTATGAAGTTCCTTTCTTTGCTACAGCTGATAAAAATCGTTTTTTGAACGATGCATATGTAGAAAGCCTTTTTTTTCTAGTAATTATAAGGGATTCGCTTTTTTCTCGTTCCTTTTTTCTTTCTATAGTGGAGATAGTCGCACGTAATGACAGATCACAGCCATATTATTAAAAGCTTGTGGTAAGAACGGGTTTCGTTCTAGTGCCCGAAAATAATATTCCAAGGCTTTCGTATGTTCTCCGTTACTTGTGTGGATAAGACCTATGTTATAGAGTATATAGCTTCGATCATAGGGATCAATTTCTAGTCGCATAGCTTCATAATAATTCTGTAAAGCTTCGGCATAATTTCCTTCGGATTGAGCTGACATCCGTTACGGTCGTCGTTCGATTCAAAGAATCTCCGTTCCAGAACCGTACGTGAGATTTTCACCTCATACGGCTCCTCCCTTATGTGCATAATGAGAATAATACATGAAATCAAAAAAGATTGAAATATTCTCCTTATTGACTCAACGGGGCTAGTGTTTTTACAAGAAATCTCTAGCCAACCTTCCTGCAAAAGATCTTTTCTTAACATCAAAAGTGTTGATACTAGATAAAAAAAAATGCTAACTTCAACAATTTCTTTGTCCCTCCCGCCCCTTAATTTCCAGGAATTCGTCACTTCAACAGTCTTCGATGGTTATACGGGTATCAAAAATACGAACGAGATGGATGTTTGTTGGCCCAACCATTCTTCTTAGTTCCGATCTCAATAAGGAAAGGGAATAATTTATAACAAAGTTTTTGTGTTGTTGATTCCTAGGCGTAGTGCTTTTTCCCCTATGCTGCCGCCTATTGGTATTAATGGAGTAGGGTTGACCTGCAATACATAACCCATAGGTGTAACCTTTCGCTCAATACTAGAATCAACAATTAAAGCATCTGAGGCTGCATTAATCGGGGATACACGACAGAAGGAATTGTTTTTTTTTTACAAACTTCACCTTCAAAAAGCGTAGATTTATTGCAAAAACTTTCTTTTTTTTTATTTTATATCCCTAATCCGGTGTCTTTCTTCTAAGACTGGAGGCGATAAATAAAATAGAAAAAATAGAAAGAAAGAATAAGTAAAAATAATAATAATCAAATCGCACCATCTCTGTAATAGGTAAATGCCTCTTTTTCTCCTGAAGTTGTCGGAATTATTCGTAATAAGATATTGGCTACAATTGAAAAGGTCTTGTCAATAAAATTTCCATTTATCCTCGATCTAGGCATAGATAGCAATTCATTCTATAATTTTTTTGAATACCTCTCGTGAGAATGAGAAAATGATCCCACAAAGAGAGGAATTGCACAGTACGAAATAACATAAAAACATACTCATTAAAAAAAAAAACTCATTAATAAAAAAAAAGGATTATCCTTATCCACTAGACTCGAAGGAAAGGTCGTTATTTAATGAAAATTCTTTATCCATAACTATCTAACTAAGAATTGAGTATGAATGACTCGCTATTCACTCGGTTGCTGGGACATAATCATTATGGAGGAGAGATGGCCGAGTGGTTCAAGGCGTAGCATTGGAACTGCTATGTAGGCTTTTGTTTACCGAGGGTTCGAATCCCTCTCTTTCCGCTTTAAATTTACCAACCAATGTTACTGACCACAATGTATCAAATCAAATAACAACACATACCCTTAGTCCAAAAGCTATAACTTTCTTTTGATATAACTTTGATATAAATTCACTATTCCTCCCGTGGTTCCGTAAAATACTGGAAAGAACGGACAAGGGATCAAATCCCCCTACTGATCAATCTATGATATATGAATGGGAGAAAAAATACCTGTATAGGCCTATTACCCTGTGTCCCCTTTTTCTTAGACGGA